GTAACAAGTCCCTATATGATTTCTGATGGAATCGGAAAGCACTAAGTACAAGCAAGATACACAGTTGCCCCTTGGAAGTCTCAAGGGAATGTGACTAATGGAATATGTAGGAATAGTAAGACCTATTGTTGCCTTTCATAAACAAAAAGCAGAAAAAAAAAAAATATACCATCAAGATATATAACTATCTATCACATACTCCTAATTTCCCATCTAAGCCTTACTGTCTCTACTTCTGTGAAATGTGAAACAATTGGAAGACACCCTATTACATTCTTGGCGGGGTTACCCCAACGAAAGCACTTTTTTCCACTTTTATTCTATAAAAGCCAATCACCCATACAATATTAATTGAAAACCTGAGCACTCAGAGACTCTCATGAGTTTGTATGGATACAAAGTATCTTCAGTTCTTTCCACAACTCCTAATTGGATTCCCCACCAGCCTACCCAATCTACTTCAAGACTCAGTCAGTAAACACTAGTAGGGTAAGGTAATTAGGAAGTATTTATAGTCCTTCCTATAACCCCTTCTTGGATCCTAGGAGCAAGGATTTACAGTCTCTTAGGAACCTTCCTTTGGATACACGGATTTACGGTCCCTGACTTTCGTAGTTCTGAATCTCACAATTGAATCTTACTATGGATTTGATTCGATTGATAAATCAAATCAATGGCCTGAACGCATCAGGAATCCGTAATTAAGTGAGTATTTCTTTATTTATATTGGTAATTCATATTGGTATGGTACAGGTTTGGGTCACACCCCGATTTTTGAAGAAATAATTGAAAGTCAACCCCCCGATTCTTAAAATTGGGTATCGACAGTCCCCGCCCCTTACCTCTGCTTCTGCCAGGCAAGAATTTTGTGAGTTCTATTAGTTTAGTAGGGTAAGAAATTCCGAGTCTTTTGTTAATCAGGCGACACCCGGATTTGAACTGGGGAGAAAGGATTTGCAGTCCCCCGCCTTACCACTCGGCCATGCCGCCAAAACGATACAAAATAGATATAGATGGAAATATTCTGGGGAATTGCTGAACCATTTCTTTTTTTTGATTGGATCCTGTTGTTCTCTTAGATTGATTGTATTTCAAAACACACAACACCTAAATAAAAGCTTTCCCCCCTTTTTCTATTGAAAGAGAAAAATGGATTTCCAGTCACAGAATCCAAAATTCAGAGCAAATTGGAAGCATTAATGACTGTGAATTAATGAATGGTTCTTGGATTTTGATCTCCAATTTGGTTTCCTTAATGACATAAGGAGATCAAATTGATATACGACTAATCAGTCTCAATTCTTTTCCATAATTTTCAATTTCAATTATAACAACAATTATGTGTATATGTAAACCCCAGAACAGAAATTCTTACACGGATACCTAGTCAGGTATCTTATCTACATATTCCTATTAGGAAATCGTCGTGCTTGCATTTTTCATTGAATATATTGAATATAAAATAGAAATTTGGATATAGCACGACCTATGTTGCCTCAAGGGAACTTCGATAAAAGATGGGATATACGGATAGCTAGATAGTTATATCTGCATGTACTTAATAAATATGACTTCTCTTACGCACTTCAATCGTATTCTACTAATTAACAAATGGGTAGAAATATCTTTTCTCTCTGCGAATCATTTTTTGAACAACGGAATCGATGAAATAAATTAAGTGCTAAAATCAAAGTCAACTCTAGACGGTTCCTGATTATTCTGTCTTTATCTCACTCATAGAGAACAGATTCAATTCCGAATCCATTTATGGTACCCAATCTGATCGTAATATCATAAGGTAGAAATTGGATCTATTTTGATATTCTATACAAGACTCCATAAGTCTAAGTGGCAGAATTTTGTTTCCAGGAATGTTTTATCAATTCATTTCCATTTGTATCTGTCGCAAATTCGAATTTGAGTCACATTTTTTTTTATTCCTCCGTTCATACGTATTTAGTACATATATATATGTATATGGGGTTGGATAAAATTTCATGTTGTTCAAATGAGCAAAATATACATTCCATCGTTGCTAGATCAATCTATATGGTTCAACGAAGAGTGAGCCAATAGTTGGATTTTTTCGATAAACGGAAAACTTAAGATGTTCCGGGATGGAAATGAGGGAATGTATACAATACCAGGGTTTAGTCAGATACAATTTGACGGATTTTGTAGGTTCATTGATCAAGGCTTGATGGAAGAACTTCATAAGTTTCCAAAAATTGAAGATACAGACCAAGAAATTGAATTTCAATTATTTGTGGCAACATATCAATTGGCAGAGCCCTTGATAAAAGAAAGAGATGCTGTGTATGAATCACTCACATACTCTTCTGAATTATATGTATCCGCGGGATTAATTTGGAAAACCGGTAGAGATATGCAAGAACAAACCGTATTTATTGGAAATATTCCTCTAATGAATTCCCTGGGAACCTCTCTAGTAAGTGGAATATACAGAATTGTAATCAATCAAATATTGCAAAGCCCCGGT